CTATATATCTGTGTTATGATATCTGTGTTATGATTCACGTCTAAGTCTTTAAAAATAAGATTTAGACCAGAAGATCTAAACAATCTTATTTTTTTGAACATGAAGAAATAAAGAAGCCATTGCAATTGCCGGAAATACTAGGCCTACTAAAGGCACCAAAATAGAGGGAAAGTTCATAGTTGTCATAGAATGGGTACCTCGATTTACTATAATTGTAATTGTACCTGTTTGTTATATTTTTTTGTTGTTATTATGTTATTATATTAATTAATTAATTAGAATTCTATAGAATGAGTTTGAGTTATAGAATAAGTACAAGGAATGTAGAACTAAAAAAAATTCGCTTTCTACATATAATATATTATATGATAATCAACTTTCCTTTATTATTCTTCATCTTTTTTCTTTTTTTTTTTTGCTTCGACTAATTTCTAATTCAAGAAAATAGAAGGTTTCTTATAAATTCAATTAAATTGATTCATTTTCATTAGAGTCTGATTCATAATAAAGATTCCCAGAAAATAGCGAAAGATGCAAAAAGCGATTTTGGAGTAATTCTATACATATGTAAGTGTACGAAGGGAGCATGATATTTTTTTATTTGACTAATTTAACAGAAGGAAAAGGAAGAAGTCGTTCTTTTATCTTGTTGATCGATGTTTTCTAATTAGGAATCGGAAATATAATAAATGATAATTATTCCCATTTTTTTTATTCCAAAAAAATGGGAATGTTGCCAACCAAAAACTCTATTCTTCTGGTTTTTACTTTGATTTCAAGATTCTAATAAAGATTCCAAAAAAACAAAATATTTTTGACATTGATAAAATAATTGACCTCAATCCTCGACTTTATTTTGATTCAAAGGAAAAAAAGCATGCAACTGAAATAATTCACTTAGAACGCCTTTTAAAAGATTACGTGGTACGATTAGATCGAATAAACCCTTATGGAATAAAAATTCGGCTGCTTGGGAACCTTCCGGTACTGTCTTATTCAATGTTTGTTCAATTACTCTTTTACCCGCAAATGCAATGTAGGCGTTAGGTTCGGCAATAATGATATCCCCCAACATACCAAAACTGGCTGTCACCCCACCAGTAGTAGGAGACGTAAGGATTGATACATAGAATAACTTTTTATTTGATTGATAATCATATAAAACAGACGAGATTTTAGCCATTTGCATTAAGCTCAAGCTTCCTTCTTGCATGCGTGCCCCTCCGGAAGCACATACTATAATAAGGGGTAGGAATTTATTGGCAGCATACTCAATCAACCGGGTAATTTTTTCCCCTACTACGGATCCCATACTACCTCCCATAAACTGAAAATCCATAACCCCGATTGCTACAGGAATACCGTTTAGTTGACCTATACCTGTTTGAACAGCTTCAGTTAAACCTGTCTTTCTTTGATAAGAATCAATACGATCTTTATAAGCTTCTTCCTCTGAATGAAATTCAATAGGATCCATAGAAACCATATCTTCATCCATAGGATTCCAAGTACCCGGATCAATCAGAAGTTCGATTCTATCTGAACTACTCATTTTCAAATGATATCCACATTGTTCACAAATATCCATTTTTGACTTAAGCAATTTCTTATAATTTAATGCATAACAACTTTCGCATTGAACCCACAAATGTTTATATTTTTGAGTTACATCAAGATTATTAGAACTTTCTATTTTAGTTAAATTACTATCATTCCTGATAGTTCTTTTACTGAAACTTTCACTCCTATTTTGACTTTCATTAAAAATGAAACTCAAAATGGAACTGTCACTGTAATTGTCACTACCACTTAGGATGGAACTCCCAATCCGGATTTGAGAATGAAGATAACTGTCAATGCAATTATTAATGTGATTATTCCAACTATCTTTAGTATAATACATGGAAAGATCATCATAAATATCACCACTCTTAGAGTTCAGATAACTTGAATTCCAATAATTGGAAAAAGAACTTTGAAGTTCACTCCGAAAAGAATGATCGTTGTCAATCTCAAAAATTTGATTTTCAAGATCAAAATATATGGAATAACTGTCCCCCTTACTATCTATAAGTAAAAAAGTATCATCAGAGATGAAATTCCAAATGTCCATGACACAAAATAAATGATCAACATTACTGTAACTCGAACTGTCACTATTTCTCCAATTAGGAATGCTTTTTTCGGTATCAGTTAGACTCCGATCTTCCTTTGTACTGATATTTTCAATAGGACCAGAGCTATCCATTGATTTACTTAATCCACACCTGTGTTCGAACTCTTTCTTAGACAATATCGAATTGAACCACCATTTTTTCATAGAGCTTTCTTGCTCCCTATTCGTATGAAAATATAATAGATGAATAGTCATTCGATGAAAATCAATTTGAGCATTTCCTAGCATCTAAATCCAATCACTCAGATTATTAACTAAAAATGAAAAATAAGTAAATATTCTAGTGAACGGAATGATTCTTTTTTGTAAAAATCCTTGGTATAA